CTTTTGCTTCTCTATTTTCGTTCTTTATCATAAAAGTTTTCCCCCGCCAATGAATGATAAGTGCCTAGGTGAAGTATAGTATAAGATAAGTCAGAAAAGTCTAAGTCTTATTAGTATACTCTAAAAAGAAAATAAATATACCTATACTCTTACTATAAGATAAAAGATAAAGACTCTTAAGTCTAAATACTATTAAGATAAAGCTTTTCTTTTCATATGAATACTTAGTAGAACGACTAACGACGAGATTTATTATCGTTTCTCGCGTGTCTCACGAAAGTGAGAGTAGGTGCAAATTCTCCCAATTTGTGACCGACCATACGATCTGTGATATAAATAGGTAAATGTTCCTTTCCATTATGAATAGCGATTGTATGGCCAATCATTGTGGGTATAATGGTAGATGCCCGAGACCAAGTCACTATGATTTCTTTCTCCTCCCTCCTGTTGAGTTTTTCAATTCTTCCCCATAAATGATTAGCTACAAAAGGATTTTTTTTTAGTGAACGTGTCACGGCTGATTACTCCTTTTTTTACATTTTTTCAATTGGCATTCTATGTCCAATATCTCGATCTTAATCTGAAGTCTAATGATGAATGGAAAAAAGAGAAAATCCTTTAGCTAGATAAGGGAAGGGGCGGATGTAGCCAAGTGGATCAAGGCAGTGGATTGTGAATCCACCATGCGCGGGTTCAATTCCCGTCGTTCGCCCATCACATTATTTCCAATTCCAAAGATTCGATTTTCAATGTTCCTATTTACGGCGACGAAGAATAAAACTATCACTATATTTGTTCCTTTTCCTGCTTCTTCTTCCAAGCGCAGGATAACCCCAAGGGGTTGTGGGTTTTTTTCTACCAATTGGGGCTCTCCCTTCACCGCCCCCATGGGGATGGTCTACAGGGTTCATAACTACTCCTCTTACTACAGGACGCTTACCTAGCCAACACTTAGATCCGGCTCTACCCAAACTTTTTTGGTTCACCCCAACATTACCCACTTGTCCGACTGTTGCTAAGCAGTTTTTGGATATCAAACGGACCTCCCCAGATGGTAATCTTAATGTGGCCGATTTACCCTCTTTTGCAATCAGTTTCGCTACAGCGCCTGCTGCTCTAGCTAATTGTCCACCTTTTCCAAGTGTGATTTCTATGTTATGTATGGCCGTGCCTAAGGGCATATCGGTTGAAGTAGATTCTTCTTTTTTATCAATCAAAACCCCTTCCCAAACTGTACAAGCTTCTTCCAAAGCATACGGCTTTCTAGATGTATATGATGATATCTAGACAGATGGATCTTATATGAATCGTATGATGAAGTACCACGTGAGTGGATATATAGGAATCCAAATCTGCCGAATCACTCATGTTATGATCTTCTACATCCTAGGTCTCCCCGTTCCGTCATCTGGCTTATGTTCTTCATGTAGCATTCAGACCGGATGACTCTATGAAATTACGTCGATACTTCCACATATTACGGGTAACGTAGGAGACATCTCTATTTTTCCCCGGAGGGTCTTTCTAATTACCACTGCTTAACTTTCAATTCGCCTCTGACCATCAAATGAAATGTGAATAACCCGTCCTCCTCTCTTTGAAACAAGGGGCGCTTCCGGTTCTGTGCGCGCTTCAAACAATTTTGTCTTCTCCATATTACCATATCTCTAGAGTCAATAATTTTCTATGAGGAACTACTGAACTCAATCACTTGCTGCCGTTACTCAACAGTTTTCTGTTGAGGTCTATCCCGTAGAGGTACTCCAATTGGATCAGTGATCGATTTCTAGGTTTCGTCGTAAACCTAATTGGTTACTTCCAATTACGTAAATCAATAGTTCAAACCGCACTCAAAGGTAGGGCATTTCCCATTGATATAGGAACTTCTGTACCAGAAACAATGGTATCTCCAATTATAGCCCCTCTGGGATGTAAAATATATCTCTTCTCACCATCCCCATAGTGTATGAGACAAATGTATGCATTTCGATTAGGGTCATATTCTATGGTTACGATTCTACCAGATATCTCTTTTTCATTCCGTCGAAAGTCGATTTTACGGTATAGACGCTTATGACCTCCCCCTCTATGCCCTGCGGTAATGATCCCTCTGGCATTACGACCTTTACCACAACGATGCTGTCCATAGATCAAATTATTTCGTGGATTGGATTTCACTTGACTGTCTACGGCTCCATTGCGTGTGCTCGAGGTAGAAGTTTTGTATAAATGTATTGCCGTGTTATTAAGTATTTTGCTTTAAGTTCTTTTCTCTATAAGAGGTGGAATAGAATAACCCGGTTGAAGCGTAATGATCATACGTCTGTAATGCATTGTATGTCCCATAATAGGTCCCATCCTTCTACCCTTTCCCGGGAGTCGATGACTATTCATAGCTATTACTTTGACACCAAAGAAGAGTTCGACCCAATGCTTTATTTCTGTCCTAGTTGATCCTGATTCGACATTAGAAGTATATTGATTGTTCCCCAATAACCGAATACTTTTTTCTGTAAATACTGCATATTTGATTCCATCCATAAATCCATTTTCTTCCCTATGAGTTCCAGTATCGATAAGAATTCTAGTTCTTACTGTTCATATGTTATGGTATGAATATACCATACCAATTCGCTATGTATGGATGATGAGATTCCATTGATACAGAGTCAATTCCAATAGACTTATTGAATGTTCCCATTGGCGTGCATCCAGCAGGAATTGAACCTACGAATTTGCCAATTATGAGTTGGGCGCTTTAACCATTCAGCCATGGATGCTTAACAGGGATCATCGTACATCGTGAATAACCAAATTCCAATTGAAATGAAATCTTTAGGAGGAATCAATGAAACGACATCAATTCAAATCCTGGATATTCGAATTGAGAGAGATATTGAGAGAGATCAAGAATTCTCACTATTTCTTAGATTCCTGGATCAAATTCGATTCAGTGGGATCTTTCACTCACATTTTTTTCCACCAAGAACGTTTTATGAAACTCTTTGACCCCCGAATTTGGAGTATCCTACTTTCACGTGATTCACAGGGTGCAACAAGCAATCGATATTTCACGATCAAAGGTTTAGTACTGCTTGTAGTAGTGGTCCTTCTATCTCGTATTAACAATCGAAAGATGGTCGAAAGAAAAAATCTCTATTTGATGGGGCTTCTTCCTATACCTATGAATTCCATTGGACCCAGAAAGGAGACATTGGAAGAATCTTTTTGGTCTTCCAATAGAAATAGGTTGATTGTTTCGCTCCTGTATCTTCCAAAAGGGAAAAAGATTTCTGAGAGTTGTTTCATGGATCCGCAAGAGAGTACTTGGGTTATCCCAATAAAGAAAAAGCGTATCATGCCTGAATCTAACC